TCTGATCTTGTTAGGGGCATATTTGGCACTGCTTCTTTGATCACAGCAACAATAACGTCACCGATATGAGCATATCGACGATTGCTAGCTCCTATGATTCGAATACACATCAATTCTCGAGCCCCGCTGTTATCCGCTACATTCAAAAGGGTCTGAGGTTGAATCATATCATTTTTTGAGAATCTATTCTTTCAATGCAAAGCAAAGAGTGAAGAAAAAAAAGAAATATTGTTTGTCCAAAGAAAGAAACCGGGACCTGTGATTATTTTTTTATCCCCAAGACCTTTTTCCTTCGATTCTTTTTATCCCGAAATAATGAATTGAGTTCGTATAGGCATTTTGGACGATGCTATTGAAATCGCCCTTCTGGCTATATTTTCTGTTACTCCACCCATTTCATAAAGGATTCGACCTGGTTTAACAACAGCTACCCAATATTCAGGGGATCCTTTACCCGAACCCATACGTGTTTCTGCGGGTCTTACTGTAACGGGTTTGTCTGGAAATATACGTACCCATATTTTTCCACCGCGGCGTGCATTTCGTGTCATTGCTCGTCGACCTGCTTCTATTTGTCTAGACGTGATCCAAGCAGGTTCAAGTGCCTGAAGAGCATATTTACCGAAAGAAATATGATTACCTCGATAAGATATTCCCTTCATTCTTCCTCTATGTTGTTTACGGAATCTGGTTCTTTTGGGGTTATAGTTGATGGTTGGTTCTGAATTCCATCTCTACTACAGAACTGGACATGAGAGTTTCTTCTCATCCAGCTCCTCGCGAATAATAAAATCTTCAAATTGTCTATTATTCATTGGTATATCTTGTTTTTTTAGCTAACTAAACATATTAATATTTCTTTTTTAAATTTATAGTATCATTTTTTTTAATGTTATAACGAATCTTTATTTTGTTTTTTATCCTATCGGATTGACCAAAAATTATCAATCCAAGAAAATAAAGTTTTCACGGGCGAATATTTACTCTTTTCGTCGCTATTTCAGTTGTAGGGTTAACTCATGACTTTTCTTTTCCCAATAGATGAAGGAATTAGTCTCTGGTTTGTTTCGCCATCCCGATCAATGAGTCTGTTTTCAATAGATTTGGATTCACAGGTTCCATCGTTCCCATCGCTTCTTACTTAATGGTTAGGTCTGATTTATACAATGGAGCTCATAATGAAATTTTTTCTTGAGCCAATTTTATTAGTCTTTATTGGCTCAAAGCTCTTATTTTTTTTTTCTATGAACAGATTCATTTTCTTTTTTACGAATCCATATTGATGCTTTATTACACTGCTTTTTTATGAGATGCCTCATAGACCTTACATATTGGATGGAATTTTATATCCTTGATTTTGTTTTTTTCTACCCTTCTTTCACCCTTCCATTTATCCACATCTTTCTTATTCGCTTCACAACTTAGAATCAGATTTATTTTTCTTTTGTTTATGCAAAAAAGATTTCAGTTGCTACAGTGATATGACCGATATATCATATCTTGACTGGTTCTTTGGATCCAGATAATGCGAAGTGATGAGTTGGTTATTAGTTCTATAGTTTTTAGTTTATACTAAGAGGTTGGTCTTTTTTTTCTTTAATCCTAACCCTAAAAAACCAACGAGTCGCACACTAAGCATAGCAATTATTTCAAAAGGTCAATCCAATTTTTATTCAACCTTATATAATTAGAATTGTTCATTTTGGTTTTGTTTTGATTGAACAGAAAAAAGTAACGAATTTATCTTTTTTTGTTCCATCACTGGATCGAAGGGAAAGACAAGTAAAGGTTTATTATTCCCCGTCTATAAATATCCAAATTTTAATGCCTAATACTCCATAGATAGTTCGAACTGTATAAGAACAATAATCAATTTTAGCTCGAATGGTTTGGAGGGGAACCCTGCCTTCTCTGATCCATTCGACACGCGCAATCTCTTTTCCGTCGATACGCCCTGCAATTTGTACTTGAATTCCTTTTGTATCTGCTTGTTCAGTTAATTCAATAGCCTTTTTCATTGCTTTTCGAAAAGAAACTCTATTCTTTAATTGGCCGGCTATAAATTCTGCAAGAATATTAGGGCTTCCGTAAGGTTTTGCAATTCTTGTGATAGTAATGTTAAGTTTTCGGTTGACACAATTAAATTCTTTTTGTAGATTCATCTGCAATTCTTCGATTCCTCGCGGTCGATTTTCTATTAATAACTTTGGAAATCCCATATAGATAATGACCTGGATCAGATCGATTCGTTTTTGAATCTCTATACGTGCAATTCCCTCGACGCCAGAGGAAATTTTCATATTTTTTTGTACATAATTCTTAATAAATTCTCTTATTTTTTGATCCTCTTGTAGACCCTCGGAATAATTTTTTGGTTGTGTAAACCAAAAGGAATGATGACTTTGGGTTGTACCAAGTCTGAAACCGAGTGGATTTATTTTTTGTCCCATACCCCCCCATTACTATACATATCATGATATGCCATAGCTGTATACTTATT